CGCTCCACACCGAGAAGAGGGATGTGTACCTCCACAACAAGAATGGAACCATAGGCTCCTATGCTGGGAGCATTTCGGGGTATAGGTCTAACCACCTCAACTCCCCGTTTCTGGCATGCTATAGTTATTATAGTCTCTCGACGACGGGAATGGGAGATTACCGGTAAGCCAGATGCTTCGCGAACCACCGGTACATTTCGTTGCACTTAAATCACCCTCGTGAAGAGGCGCACTCCGATACCATTGATGTCCAATCGCTTTGATAGTAATGGCTGGATCTACTACTACCTCGTCCATTGAGTATAACAGAGCAAATGATGGTATAGCAATGAACATCGGGATGATACTAGGAAATATGGTCCGAAGAATCTCGATAGTAGTTCCATGAACAATCCTTTGCGGGATTGGATTTTTTTGATAGTGGAAATGCCATAAAGCGCGAACCAACATCCGTGATACGAAAACCAAAATCAGAATGAGGAAGAAAAAGATATCGTGATGTAAGTCCATTATTCCTTGCATCATAGGTGTTGCTGCGTCTTGAGATCCTAATTGCCATGGTTCCGCAGCATCACAAGGAGCGATTGTGAGGAATAGCCATTCTAGAACAATCATTTGGTTTGGTTCATTCTTTGACTGCTCTGCTCCCAAAAATAGAGAGACTTGCCCGAACGTGGCGTGGGTTTTTCTCCACAAAAGCCTGATGGGAGAATGCAATGCATTCTTTTCGATACAGTACGGTACACTGAACACCAACCCAATCTCTCAAAAGTATGAATGATAGATTTCACGGAAGACTTACTAAACCGCCTGGAGCTCTACTGAAAAAAATGGCTTTTGTTGAAGGCTTCAAGAGTGAGAAAAGGTTCTTAGCCACCGGTGACCGGCTTTCGTGAAAGCACCTCTGGGCGATGGTTTCTCGATCAACTCTCTCACTTGACTTGAAGATACAGAGCCACTGTGATTATCCTTCTTTTTCTGAATAAAGCGGGATCATCTCATACGAAATTTATTGTAGCTATCAAAGTCTAGTCAAAGCGCTAACGCCCCGTAGTTTAAAGTGAAAATAAGACAGGGAAAACGAACAAGCAACGGATGAGCCCCTAAAAGAGTAAGGCTTGGGGAAAAATGATGAGCTTGTAACACTCTCCCCCACCCATGGCGCAGACGTCCTCGTCGCGTTCTCCTCGTGGAACTTGGCGATCTGATCCTCGAACTGCCAAAGTGTGTCGGCACGCTCCCAACTTGCCTCGCTCTCTGGCAACCCTCTCCATTTCACCAAGTACTCGGTGTAAGGCTGGACTCCACGCCTGCTTATCCGCCAGTCAGCTACTATGTAGTCAACTCCAACTCAAAGGAAGTTGTCATGGTCATTGGTGCTCGTTTGCTGACGTTCCGAGATGGGTCTTCCATGTCAGCATGATAAGGCTTAAGGCAGCTTGCATGGAAGACTGGGTTCATCTTCAGCTTGGGAGGCTGCTTAAGTCGGTATGAGACCTTGCCCACCTTCTTTTGTATAGGGAAGGGACCCTCGTAAGCCTATCTCGCTAGTTCAAGCCCTCTTATGGGTCTTTGTACTAGTTCTGCTTTCACATGCTCTTTAACTTGCCCTGATCTGCCGTCCAATCCACATACATTCATTCCACTCGGTAAATATGGCTTAGCTGGCTCTCTGCCCGCCTCTCTATTATTGATAGGCTCGGTAGGCTAAGTAAGTACTTCCATTGGCCAGTACTTCTCTTGTTAGGCTAGCTAGTAAGTAACGTAGACGTAGTTGGCAAGGCTTTCGTGCTAGCTATGTAGTGAGACCAGCTGGACCGCTTTCGCACACGGGAAGACAACCCCACCCCTTTCTTTCCGGAATGAATTTCCCACCTACCTTGGGATAGGCGGTTGCCGGAGGCTTGAAGCTTACTTTTATGGGCAACACTTCCTCGTAGGGCAACCAAAGCAGGCTCCTTTAGCCGCATCGATTGTTAGAGCTCACTTCACACCAACAGAATCGTAAGCTTCCTTCTCCGCCTCAGCTTGAGAGCTCCTTTCTACATCAAGATCTGGCCCTGCCCCAAGGTAGGATTCCTATCCTCGATCGACTCAGGCGATGGTGCGATTCCTGGCATATGTACACCATAGTAGCTAAGGCAACCCCGTCCCAGCTCGCATTGTATTTGAAGTTGAGGATTTCGCTTCTGATGTAGTCAGTGAGAAGCTAAGTTCCGTTTTTAGCTTTAGCGAGCCTGTGACTGCCTGAACAGACTAGTCTACGCTCAGCCCGCGCACCTTTCCCACCCACCGCCCTCCTTCCGAAAAGGAAAGCAAGCCCATAATGAGAGTCAGATCCCATAATGTGCTTCACACTCCCCCTCACTAAATAGAAAAATGAACAAGAAGAAGAACGATCAAGATCAACATCAGGGTAGACCCATAGGAATAAACTGACATCAATGTCGGGTACATCAAGAATGAAGTTAAGAAAGTACCATCACAAGTCACCTCAAGAATGGGACTCAGAGTACCGACTAAGGGGATAGAATCGATCTGAGAACCGTGTGATTGGAGCACCGAAGGAGATTCGATCTCGTAAGCCAATTGAAAGCGACATCCCAGAGTTAAAATACCCAAAGAATGAGTTAGCTATACGCCAGTTTATCCCGACTGTAAGCATAGGAAATGCGATCCGGTCACCTATCGATCATCTGTCTTCCTCAACTCTATCTAACCTGCCTCAAAAGTAGGAAAAAAGCTTCCCTTCCGTCGGTCGGACCCCCAGCCTAATCTTTCCAGTTAACTTCCACGATAGAAATGCCCGAACTCCTATCTCTGGAGATCTTTCTGCTTGGGCCAATCTCATCCATCCTAATACTGGATCAAGCCTGTAATTGAACGAGACGACTCCCTTCCCTGGGCGATGTGGAGAAAGATTACTCGTCCCCTCACTAGGATAAGATCGAAGAGAAGGAACTATAAACATCAACAACAACAATCGGGTACATCAGGGGGAATAAACGGATATCAATGTCAGGTATCTCAAGAATGGGACTCTGCCGACAGAGATAGATAGACCGAGAGAAAGTCGATTTGAGAACCGTGTATCGACAAGTGTACCGAATCTCGAATGGGAACTTTCAATCGTTCGCAAGGAAAGACATCCCGGAGTAAACACGATTCGAATGCGTTACCAGTCTGTCCGGGAATAAAAAAAAAAAAAAAGAGGGGCTCCCCCCTCAGAATAGATACAGTAAGGAAGCGATAGCTAGCTCGACCAAAGGGAGAGGAAGGGATCATTGATGGCATTCCTGGTCTGACAGTGCATTCACGCAGCAAGATTCAGATTGAATGGACATAGAGGGAACGGGGTCTAGTTCAGTTTTCAGGGCTACCTCCTCTCGAAAAAGGCTTAGCCATTTCCTAGCAACACAAGGCAGGCTAGAAAGGCGAGAGGAGCTATAGTAGCTACATGAAACCAAGTCATTCTTTCTAGAATACTTGCTGGCATGCGAGACGGGAACCAAGGCCAAGGTAGCTTGCTTCTCTGCCAACAGGACCAACAGGAACCCTATCATCAACCAATAGGCCTGTCGTTCTCCTTTTCGAAGCCCCTTACGGAGAACAAAAAAGAGAGATATAGAGTTTGTCTTCTTTCTCCCTTGCCTTTCCTGTTTCCCGGATTTCCCTAGAACCCAACTTATCCCCGTATGTAGCCATCGTCGCAGTATGTCATGGCATGGAATCGATGTAAGGTCAAATCAAATTCAATACACCTCATCCGGAAAGCAGGAACCTGCAGGCATTCACAAGCCCATTACTTTCCAATCACAGCCTTCTTGTCTTCGACCCTATAGTGGAACTCCCCTGCCCCATTCATACGGAGGTATGCCTCTTGGTTTTCCGCCATCAGCCGTAGCATCTAGGCAAGCCTGTTTCCAAGTCTTGTCGACTCACCGAAGCAAGAGAGTTATTCAGGTAAAGGTCGAAGTTTCTGTGATCACTTACGCAATTGTAGTACGAATCGCAGTAATTTGAATCACTCTTCCCTTCGGTCACCTTCTTTCTTTTTTTGGTAGTAGGGCCCATGAGCGTTCAATCAATCGCTTATTCGACCGGTTGGTTCTTCTCTGTCTGGCAGTGAAGCCATTAGCCTCTGATCCATAGCTCGCCTTTTTTGCCGTCTCCCAGGCTTCTTTCTTCATACCCTTACTTGTCTTGTGGATTCTCCTCCCGCTGCTCAACCAGCTGACCTTACTGATAGCGAGTCGGGTCGATGCAAATCGGTCTCTTTGATGAAGACTTTACCCTCTCTCAGGTAGCAGCCGCAGCAGTCCGAACCCTAAACGAGTAGGTTAAGCCGGGGAAGAATATTAGTAGTTGGGAAAGTAAGCGTTGTTCCTGCGTTTGATCTCTTGTTTAAGATGAATAAAGTAGTCTGTTAATGCCTGCTCTTGCTTGACTGAGTGGTTGGCCCCATGCACTATGCCTGCTGCCTGCTCGTCGAAGTTCAGGGTATATATGGAGAGAAGAGGCGGGTGCTGACGGAGCTGAACGTGGTGATCGCTCTTGCCTTCCGAACTGTTGTTGAATATTTCTATCTGTCTTTTTAGAATAAGAAAGACATGGCAATAGACCCATTCTTTCTATTTGTAAGTAGGTGCTACCGGGTTCCTGCTAGAGTGGGGAATGCGTCTTTTCCTCAAACTCTAGAGAAGGTGTAAAATAAAAGCAGCCCGCCCCCCGCTTCGTCAACAAGTGGGCAAGGAGCACTTTTGGCGGGGGATGTTGTGAGACATAGGAGGAATTGCATTGATAGGTGAGCAACCCCCATATCTTGGAATCAGATCGACCCGTAAAAGAAGAAAGAGTCTTCAGGCTCCCTGTCGTTCTCCTTCCTTTCAAGGGCTGCTGTACTAGGCTATACATCGGTGACCGACGAACGGTGAAGGGAAGCTTGCTTATAGCCACACCCGCTATATGATCCTCTTTCAAAGTGCCTTTATTTAATCAAATTCCCTCTGCCACGCTCTTCCCTTCGGTCACCTCTGGTCGCCTTCCTTCTTTTCTTCGTTCAGTCACTCACTGGCCTTTCGCTTTCTTCACGATCTCTATCTAACATTAGAATTGGACGAGGCAGGGGTGAATCGGCATTTCATCCGATATTGTTTCCATAACCATATCATATGCATTTCATTCTATAGTACTTGAATAAGTCTTCCAGCCGCATTAAGTCTCAACTTCCTTTATGTGCTATATGTCCTTCCCATGGTGAGCGTGCGAGGCCTAGTTCAGTCACAGTTGCTGGAAAGCTATGGAAGAAAGCTGCTGCTGTAAGTGTCTATTAGTAGGGAACCAATTAGCAAGCAGGGTAGATGGGAAATAGATGAAATGGGATTGAGAGGTGGGCCATATCTATATCTTGGGCGAAGGTTCTTTGCGAGGTTGCGCGTAGATCGAAGGCATGCAGCAGCAGTGAGGCTATTTGTGTGGTAAGGAGAACCCCTTAGTCGAGTCGACGATTTCCCGTTCTTGGAAAGAAGGTTGCTTTAGTTGATTCTGAATTTCATTAAGTAGAGGTCGAGACTACACTATAGATTCAGCCAGGCCAGCATAGGGAGATACGGGGCCTGTTGAGTGAAACTGTTCTGAAAACGATCTCGAAGGCGGATAAGCAGCAGCGAGCGGCACGCGTACACGCTTCTTTGGCAAGGAGGATCTCTTGGCGGGGGCAGATACTCGTGCTATGATTCAAAAGCAAGGGGATTAGTTCATCAAAGGGTATTTATACGCCGATTCAGAAACAGAGGAGCTTAGAGTGGACCATAGATAGTTTCTATAGCCTAGAGAGAGCGGGTTGCCAGTGATGGTTGCTGGTTCCGCTGACTCAGACGAGAAACGACCTGTGACGAGGATCTGGAAGAGTCGAAGCTAAGGTAATTAGGAATGGTTTCCCTAAAACCCCGTCCTTGTGTCCCCCTAGCAAAGATCCGTAGCCTTCCACTCCATACAGCGAAATCGTATGGATTTTTGTTCCCGGAAGGTGGTCAGTCTACGCCCAACGACGACCCTAATCGGGTAAGGACGATACCACGAGGACCACCTCGTCGAAATAGGAGATGCGAAGTTGGTCGTAACGCTCGAGCGGTCGGTTTCCAATCCGACTAACCTTCTAAACCTTCGGTTCCCTAGCGTTCCTAACTATGGGACTAATAACCTTTCACTGAAGTTAACATTGATCAACACACACCAGACTCCCACTTCACCCAAAAAAGTAACTTTTAGACCCGAGATGGACTGTTACGCCGACACCTGGTATCCGACTCTGCATCGTTGGAGCGGAACGGACAAACGGGTAGAAATGATTTGAATCGACAATGCTAGAGACCCACCGTGAAAGAGATTCGCCAAGTGGTGTATTGGGGCGGAGATGTTGGAATCCGATACTTCTCAATGAGGTGGAATTAAGAGTCACCATGACTGTCTGACCACAACGAATGCGAAAAGAAGAGTTTCATTTCTCTTGACAAATGTACATAAATGTAACGAAGCTCAAGCATAGAGTGTGAAAGTGTAATGGTTCTGAGATGAATTGGAAGATAAAAAGAGCATTCTAGCTCTCTCAATTGTGTAGTCATATATGTTTTCTGTTATCTACAATTTCATGTTTCCTGTTGTTGCTTCTTTGGTCATTAACTCCATGAGAGTGGAGTGAAGTGGGGACCTAGTGACTTTGACACCGTAAGTGGGTTCGGATGTCAATTCCACAGACCGTGTCCTCGTACCAATTAACTAATTTGGTGGCTCTGATCTCGATATCGAACTTCCGGACCCAGGCGTATTCGAATGGTGCTAAAGCCCTCGCTTCTCCCGGTTGATCAATGGACCAAAGCCTGTTTCCCCGCTGCTCGTTCCGGTTCGGATCACATGCCTTTGCTACTATCTCTGTATAAACAGGCCCAGGGCGTTTTGGAGGTGGGTGCTACTGGCCTTTAAGGAGAGATGGGGACTTGAAAATTGGGTTGTGGAATGTAGCCCGGAAGTAGGAATGCGAGTCTGACCCCGGCAGGTAAACTTTCATACGTCCGATTCCGATTGAAGAGGTGGAGGTATGAATCTCTTTGACCGGACTTGAATGGACATGCGATTCGGTGCTGCAACTCCCGACTCGGTTAATGGGGTGGCTATTAAGAATTATCTGCTAGCTTAAGTATCGGGGGAAGAGGTATTGCTTTACTCAGTATGGCTGATACGAGGGCTCCCTAATCTAGTAAGGCCCCCTATCCTTCTCCAATGATTTTTTGTGTGCAGGAGTGGTGGCAGTAGCGAAGGAATCGTTCATCAGTAAGAAGCTGAACGACTAAATGCATTCTTTTTTTGTTGTTATTCCAAAAAGATTTTGAGCTTGGGGATAGAATGTGCTAAACTCTGCTTCGGGTCCCAATCGTCGGCCGAACATCATAGCTCCACAACAAGGAGGTTTTGTGAATTACACTTGCTGGATGGTTTCATTACGATGAATGAATGAATGCATCCATTCATTGCATTTCTCTATCTCAGGAGCCGGGTATGTTTATCGAGTTAGATATATATGGTGAAAGCATGTGAAAGAGTGGGTTCTGGTCCAGATTCCTCGATAGGTTGGTTGTCACCCGGTGTAATTGAGAAGTCGATGTATCAGTACAGCCCCCTTTGAAGTTATAGTTAATAGGACTCCTCATTGTTCTTTCTCAAGCAGTAGGAGCAAGCCCGTACTTTTTCATTATACCAGCGGAAGCTCCGGGTAGATTTCTTCCAGCTGCTGCAGCTGTCGATTGAGAGGCGACCATCTATCTCTCAGAAGGAGGAGTGGTCGTCGAATGAGGTTTCATTGACCGACTTTGTTCCACTGATCTCTGGACCGATCCATAGAGGGAGGGGGAAAGACAACTAGTATTCCCTGCACTTCTCTCATCCCTGGGCCGGGCATTCCCCCTTAACAAAAGACGGGCTCTGGTACCGGGATAGGGAACCAGGCATTATGAACTACAATCCCTTTAGCCCAAGAAAGACCCAAGCCCATGATTGATGACTCAACCTTATCTAATAAATAATAAGATAAGGTATTCCATACGCCCCCTATTACGTAAGGTAAGGAAAGCTTGCTTTAAGTGTAATAACTACAGATGATTGTTGCTTTCTCTACTATAGTTAGTCTATTGCAGCGCAAGGAATCGAGCCATAAGTATTCGCTATAGAGGAGGACAATAAATGGATGCGTTCCCGGTAGGCTCTTCTCTCTTCCTTCTCCCTAACAGAATCCAACATCAAATATCTTGGAGGTTATTCGATGCCCTTACTATCTAGGGCTAGGTCAAATTCTATGATTGCTCAGAAACGTAGTCGAGTGACTCGAGTTGTGAAGTCCCGGATAAGTATGGTAGCAAAGCCGATACCGAGAAGGATGAAGGAATTCAATTGTAAACCGCTCATGTGTCATGATCCGCCCCACCCGGCCCCTTACGTAATAGGCGGAGGAGAAGTCCTCTATTGGAAAGGAACGGAGTCACTCAAGTAATGGGTTCGAAGGGCAAGTGTCAGGTGCTTAAAAGAAAAAAAGGGGAGCGGAAGGGATAGCGTGATTAATGGTTCGGAACAATAAGGAAGAGCTCCCAAGCCGAGTCAGTACTGGTTCGTGTCGGAACTCGATTAGTGGAACAGGTTTAGGGTTTAGGTCTGTTTAGGTTTAGGTAGGGAGAATCGGTGAGGACTTATCGGCGTAGATAAGGGTAAGGTAATAAGGCTCTTAATCACTCGCTTGTCTTATCATCGGCTTTTGAGTTAGAAAAAGAGTAAGGAAAGGTTCGGTAAGTGCCTTCCCTCCCGGCTCTTAGCAAGGGAGCGAGAGCGACCGATCTTGTTAGGGGAAGAAAAGGCAAGGCGACCAGAGGGAGGAAAGATTCAATCCAGCCAGAGGTTTCCCTACGGCTACCTTGTTACGAACGAAAGCGCTAAAGCAAAGCTACCCCAAAGCCCAATCCCTCTTCATGTGTCTAGAGGGGCGGGCTGGCTGTTCATGAGGGGGAGGCACCATCACTCTGTCTCGAAGGCCGGCTTCCTCCTCTTTCATGTGGTCAAGTGTTGGGGAGTACAGCTGACAGGGACACCGACGTTTACGGTCTTGGACTGCGATAAATGGGAGCTGCTCATGAGTTCTATTCCAGCCCCGAGACGGACAACGGAGCGGGGAGGACTCGGCATAGTGACCAGTCGACCTGCCCTGCCGGTTCAGCTATCATATTCAAAATCAAAAGGGCTCCGTCACTCAATAGAGACGTTCGCAGGAGTCTCCCCAGGGGCCGCCCTGGAGCCCACCTCCCCATGGCATCAGGGCAAATCATACCATACTGCTCATTGATTGACTAGCGCACTCCCCCGTCCCTTTTCCTATCCACAGCTGATTCCGCGTGGAGACAAAGATTCGCGGGAGAGATACCGAGCCTCGTTAGATTCCTCGGTCAGATCCACCATACATAGGATTGACCGGATTCGTCACGGATTTCAACCTTCGGGTATTTAGCAACTTCATAAATTCGGCAGATGATGCGACGCAGAAGATTTAGCAACACCTCGTGCGGGATGAAGTAAAAGCACTTTACAATAGCACAGCATTGATCAGCCCCTGTCCGTTTGAATTGTAAAAAAAAACGAAAAGGAATGTCCAAAGTGGCCTCGGCTGCGACAACAACAACTGCCGCAGCGAGGGTGGCTGGAGGAGAGCTCCGGTCCTTCTGCTAAACACCTGACTCAACACTTCCTGTGGATGACTTACCTAGAAATGGAAGTCTTCCCCCGAACCTCGAATCGTCGATTTTACTTCTCCCTCTTGCCCCCCCAACCCGGAGTCACCGGGTCGATCATTGCGAAGAATAGATTCATTCAAGAATAAGGTCGATCCTTTTTCAGGGTACGGGGGGAATGGGCAATAGGTCCCGATGTCATACGCCGGCAAGACCTACCGGTCTATAAGGTCCGTGGAGGACTGCTAACGCAGCTCCCGCTTACTCGACACTCCGGGTCGATAAGTTGGGAGGCAACAGTTGGATATTGAGCTGATCCGACCAATGAAGTGATCTGTAATAACACTCTGGATCCGACACTGGTCTCTGACCAAAGGCAACTCATGAATAGCTCCTGCATCCCAGGACGAGGTCTGAGTTGCTCGACAGATATCGTAAATGAGGGGGGAATCCGGAACCACACCACTTCTAGGAACTCGGGAACTCGCCCTGGCTTGGACAATGGGCGAAAAACACTCCTTCTTATTGAAGAACCCTATGTCCCGCATGAGGCAACTCCTCGCTTCGTTCATGCATGCGGTGAGTCCCTTTCAGTCGTTCGACCAGTGAATGAACAACACTTTCAGAACCCCTTGACTCAGAATGTTAAGCAAGGGACCTACTTTTTGAGCTTTAGTGTGTCCCCCCGCCGGGGGGGTAGGGGGGGCTTGCTTTCAAGGGAGTGAGGGAATGGAGGCATAGCTCACCCATGGAGTCCTAAGCGTAATGGGTGAGCATAAGACGTAGTGACCGAATGACCGAATCAGTCTGTCTTCTTTGCAGGAGTTAAGCTAAGTCTTTAAGTGTCACCCGAAGGCTCTCCTTAAGGAAAGTAGCTCTCCTCCCTGCATACCCTGTCAGCAAGCCGGCCCGCTATTCCTTCTCAGGAATGACATTACCGAGATAATCAACGGGGATCCGTCCATTACAGAACCTCCCCGTCGGCCTGTGCGTGTCGAAGTCCCTCCCATACGGCAAAAGATCAGCACGAGCAAACGTCTCGAGGTAATTGTTCGTGCCGCAATGACTGATGAATCTCCAAGAGCGAACAACGCCGGAACCAGAGGAGAATTCGAGGTCGTGGCGTTTGGAGATCTCATGGGGCTCTCGGCTTCAAAGAGGTTGAGTGAGAGGTTTTCAAGTTCTTGAGGAGATTGCAGAGCTCTTAGTTGCAGAAACATGGAGAAGAGAATAGAGAGTACAAACAAAGAATCGAGCGACATTGAGAGAGAGAGAAACATACCGCCGTTCGACCGCCGGTAGGGAATAGGGAGAGTTGAAGGTACACCGGACTCTTATAGTCAATGGGTTTGTTTTTCGGTCTGTTGTTTGAATCTACCCTAAAACATTTTTGAACCGGCAGCCCTGGTAAGCCGGTTTGCATCTGCCACGTGTCAGAAGAAACTAGTGGGCTGTAAGGCTTAGAGCCTCACAGCGACCGTCAGGATAGCTTTTTCGATTGCACATCTCTTGTGATCCCAGTCACTTCATTAAGAGACCTTCCTGTGTAGTGTGTACTACGGCTCATCCAATTGTTGTTCCATCAGTTGGACGGTCTAGATAGATGGGTACATGATCCAAATGTGGGTAGAACCGTAGAAGATGGATTTACAGTAGAGTAATACATTGCATTTTATAAACCTGATTGTATGGTCATGGTTAGGGCCATCAGTTAGAGTTGATTTTCAATATTGGAGATCAGCTACGAGTTGGCCCATCAGAGGGTTGTCGTTGCATTTGACCCACCTGTATAGCATAGGTAGGTAGGACGCTTCTCTTTCCATCCTCGTATGTCAGATGTCAGTATTCCTTGACGCCTCTGTTTGGCGGGCAGCACCCTTAAAAGGTTTAGAGTTGGGGCTTTCCCTTTATTAGTAAGTAGTAGTAAGGGTGCTGGAGCGCCTAGCGGCTTTTTGGCCGTATCTTGCTGGTGTTCTACCTTTGCGTAGTCTCGGTCCACAGTGGATGGCTCCGCACCTGAGCCTCGTTAGACTCAGCAGAAGTGTAAGGTGTAAGTGAAGAGAATAGAAGAGATGAAGTCCGTCCCTTAGCCTAGTCTATATCCACAGCTGACGCAACTCCGTACCGACGCCTCACTACTACTTCATTTCATTAATTAGCGGCTAAGCGATTTCATAACCTGAGCTTTCCTTAACCAGCTGACCTGACTTCGTAACCTTAGCCTCCCCCTTTCTTTATAGTTCGACTACGTAACCTTAACGTACTTTCTCAGGTCTAACCTTCGCCACTTCAAACGGGCGCTTCGCCCCTATTTTGTTGAATTAGAAAGAACGGGCCCTAATAGTAAGTTGGGATGAAAGACAAAGAAAGGGATCAGGGGGCTTTATGATCGGAGAAAGGGAAGGGGCGTGGTTGGTGTGTCACTGGGTCGGTGGGGGAACCCGTAGGAAGGGGGGACGACCCGCCGAATTCACATCAGAAATCGCCAACATGAACACAAACGAAATCTTGAATTGCATATAGAAACAAAACGAACCACTTCTATTCTCGGAGCTGAGGTATATGAAGAATGGCTTTTTGGTCCCTTTCGTCCAGTGGTTAGGACATCGTCTTTTCATGTCGAAGACACGGGTTCGATTCCCGTAAGGGATAGGTACTCATTCCCGGCCGGCGGTATCATTGCTGAGTGATCGCTCGCTATCTGGCTGGAAAAGGTGGTCCGGAAGCTTCCTCTCTCCCAGCAAGCAAGACGAGATCACCAACCACTTCTCTCAGTAATGGACTTCCTTGAATTATTCCTTAGCCTTAGATGTCCTTTCATAGATTCTCGAACCTCCGACAGAAAGAATCTCCATGCATGCGTTCTTTCTCTCCTCCCCTCAGCCACACATCTCTTTCGCCCCCTTTTTTTTTTCTTTTGGCCGTTTTTGTTAGGCATTGAACCCCACCTTAGGTGCTGAGTGGTGTCCTCCCCTCCCTAATACCTAATACATAGTTCCGTCTATGGACTATGGAGCCTAAAGCTTCAACCATGGCATGGCAGTAAGCAGTAAGTTGGCCCAGCCTTCGCCTTCTTCAGTGGCCAAGTTGAAGCGTTCAACGGTTCTTCGGCCTACCACCTTTCTTTTTCAAGGTTGAGCTTGTTCAATTGAAGCTAATGCTATGCTGCCCTTCCCTTGTTCAAGAGAAAGCGAGGACTTTCTTTTAGCTACCGGCCCAAACAAAAGAGATTAGCCTCTTGATCGATCGATTGATTGGATCGAAGTACGAAGGGGTTGATTGAAGTGTGAGATCAGACAGACCGAGCAACTAGCTGCTGCAGGATTGGACGTCTATCTATCTCACCACGTCAAGGCGGAAGGAATGCCCTTCTTTCTTACGGCTCGTTACCGCAGCGCTCGTTCACTCCAAGTGTAGTGTCTTTTTAAACCAGTAGTGTATCAGCTCTGGCATTATTGAACGAAAGAGATGCCGGGTCGGTCAATTGCATTAGGTAGGAGATGCAGGACCTGTCTTAACCGCAAGTGCATTCGCTATTCGATTCCATCCTCGATCCCACCCACCGTATGTATCTTCGGTCGGTATACTTTCTTCTCTATGTCGCCGTCTCATCAATGAGCGTAGATTGATAGAGATGGCTTTTGTGCCGGTCAATCTGTATCCCATTCTTCTGGTATAGTTTTGTTGGATCAAAGATCGGCAGGTGATCCGTCCTTTCTCCCCTTTCGTCATAAGGCGCGGTTCATGCATTCTTCCTTCCACTTACTTGAATCAAGTTCCAAGGCGGCCAAGAGCTGAAGCTTCCTCATATAACTATATATAACTATATAGTTATATAGTTATTATTTATATCTTTCTCATCGAATTCTTCTTTCTATATTCCTGATTTATGTGGTCGAAGCACCACTAGACCAGGTGGCAAATAAAGTGTATCGTTCGCAGCCTTCATTCCTGCCTGCTCGCTTCCACACACGCCTTGCATTCTGAACGGTTGCCCTTCCATTTTTAAGCCGGGCGAACCCTGCTCCCGCTTAGATGGAGCAGGAGCCCTGCAAGAACTAGAACAGGTACAAGGGCGCCAATTTGATCGCTTATACAGACCTTGACTGCCGCAAATCCAGTCTTATACGCCCTATAGATGAGTAAGAGGGAGCACCCTGCTTTTTTTTGGTCGTCCATAGGAAGAGAGGGGATAGCGAGCAGGTGTTCCCCATCTTTGCCAAAGGCAAACAGCCCCCATGTTATTCAGCGTGGGGAGCCTGCATGACAAGAGCAGGCAGCAGGCATGGTGCATGGGACCAACCACTTCTTTTTCTCGCCACGCCAGCCACTTCATTCAATCATATGTTCTATTCCGGGACAAGTCCGATTACTTGTTTTTCTTTCTAGTTCAATTGGGGACTTTCTTACTTTCTTTCTTAAAAGGCCGGCTTATTACGCCGCTTACTTACCTAACGTATACGCTTCGCTACGCTTACTCACTTTCTTTCAAGACAAAGAGGATAGCGCGCTTCTTACACTACCACTTCTAAGAGACCACTCTTCTACTTTGAAAGCGCAACAGCTAACCGCTTGCTTGGTACCAAGTGGTTGGTTGGCTAAGAATAAGAAGCAAAAAGCAACTAAGCAAGCAACTTGTTAGGAGCAACCCTACTAGTAAAGGGGCTCGAAAGAACTTGCCCTTGTAGGCGGGGCCCTATCTATTAGTTTAGCCAAGGAGCGCGCCCTGTAGTTTTTCAGCTTTAGCTGCCGCTTTCTTTCATAACAGAGCCGGGAATAACGGCTGGCATAGAAGTCTCTTGCACGCAAGGAGATGCTGCTGCTGGATGTCACGGTTCTGGGGCGCCATGATCCTTCTCTCTAGAACAATCGAGGGCACTGACTGACTGCATCAATCATCGCTCAGTGAGCTATTTATTGCCGCCAATAGCGCTTCGCTTGCATGCAAGGCGGCACGCCAGCGCCACGCCAGGTAGAGCTATCGCGCGCGGGCGAAGGAGATGCATTTCTGGTACTGGTGGTACTGGACAAGCTCTCAGGGAATAATCTCTTTCTTATTTCTGCCTTTCTTTCCCATGACGACTAGGAACAGGCAAATAAAAAATTTCACTTCGAATTCCGGACCTCAACATCCTGCTGCTCATGGTGTTTCACGATCAGTATTGGAAATGAACGGAGAAGTGGTGGAACGTGCGGAACCACATATTGGATCACTCCAGTGCGGCACGAAGCCGCT